TCTCAATAGTTACATATAAGTCTCTAGAACATAGAAAAGCAGGATGTCCATGACGTGTACGTGTCGGATGAACCAAATCCTCGTTGAATTTGATTTTTCCATTAGAAGGGGCTCGCACATGTTCTGCAGTACCCCCTGTGAATACTCCGCCGGTATGAAAAGTTCTTAATGTTAATTGAGTGCCCGGTTCTCCAATAGATTGACCTGCAATAATACCTACAGCTTCTCCCAATTCGACCAGGTCGTCATGAGCTGGACTTCGGCCATAACATAATTGACAAATCCACGACGTACTCCTACAAGTAAAGGGAGTTCGAATAGAGATTGGTTGTGCTCTAAAAGTTATGAATCTATTGACAAGTCCAACTCCAATATCTTGATTTCTAGTAGCAATGCATCGCGAACCTATATATACATGATCTGCTAATACACGCCCAATTAATGTTTGGATAAAAATCCTGTCCGCCATCATTCCATTTCGAGGACTTACAGAAATACCTCGGACGGTGCCGCAATCTGTTCGACGTACAACAATGTGTTGAACTATTTCAACAAGTCTGCGCGTGAGATATCCTGCATCTGATGTTCGAATAGCGGTATCCACAACTCCTTTACGGGCTCCGTAACAAGAAATAATATATTCTGTTAAAGAGAGTCCTTCGCGTAAATTGCTTTGAATGGGTAAATCAATCATTTGCCCTTGGGGATCCGACATTAATCCTCTCATACCTACTAATTGATGTACCTGAGATGCATTTCCTCTGGCTCCCGAAAAAGACATTATATGGACTGGATTAAAAGGATCGGTCATCCGAAAATTAGGATTCATTTCTTGTCGCAAATATTCACTTGTGGCATACCAGATCTCGATCGATTGACGTAATTTTTCTACCGCGTGTACATTCCCATAATGATGGTGTTTTTCCAAAATAAAACTTTGTTGTTCAGCGTCTTGAACTAGCCATCTTTTAGAAGGTATTGTTAAAAGATCATCAATTCCTAATGAAATGGATGCGGCGGTAGCTTGTCGGAAACCCAGAGTCTTTACTTGATCCAGGATATGTGATGTATATCCTATTCCATAGTGATCAATAAATCGACTAATAAGTCGTTTCATGGCAGTTCCGTCTATCATTTTATTGTGAAAGACCTGAGTGGGCCGTTCTGCCATCAGTACCTCCATATTGCGCTGAGTAGAATTTGACAATGGGTTTGAGTCAGTGATTGTAAAACTTCCTTTTCTAGATCTTGATTCACGTAGAAATTCCGCAATTGCAATTATAGTCCTAGTTAACCCGGTGAGACTCGAATTCCCCCTGGTAGCATAGAATTACAACAGCCCTGCCAAAACCCCTGTATGGCTTCTTCTATTTCTCGATAAAGAGAAATATGACCGAGAGTGGTTCGAATATATATATAAAGAATTTCTTTTTTTATACTTCTTACTATTAGATAGTGTCCATAAATCTCATAATAGGTCCCCAAAGATTCATAGTGAATTTCGATGGGAGTTTCTCTTGCAGCAATAACGCGTTGATCTAGTCGCCACCGCAGCCACAAGGGACTACCTAAATTGATGCGTTTTTGCCGATAAGCTCCAATTGCATCATAGGCATTAGAAAAAAAAGGTTCTTTTTTTTTTGTATACTTATAGTTATTATCTTCATTTTGATAGTTTATACGATTACATGGATTATACCTATTTACACAAATACCCCGACGATTTCCACTCGTTAAGAAATAGAGTCCACTAAGCATATCTTGAGTTGGTGCAGAAATGGGATCTCCAATAGTTGGAGACAAAAGATTCATATGAGAAAACATAAGTAAACGTGCCTCTGCTTGAGCCTCCAAAGATAAAGGCACATGAACAGCCATTTGATCCCCGTCAAAGTCTGCATTGAAGCCCTTACAAACTAATGGATGTAAACAAATAGCACGCCCTTCCACTAAAATGGGCAGGAATGCCTGTATGCCTAATCTATGCAGAGTAGGCGCTCTATTCAGCAATACAGGATGGTCATCCAGAATTTCCTGAAGTATTTCCCATACAATCGGTTTTTTTTTTCGAATTTGACTTTTAGCAACTCCGATGTTCGAAGCAAGATGTTTTCTAATTAGGTCACGAATTACAAATGCCTGGAAAAGTTCTATTGCTATTTCGCGAGGCAATCCACATCGATGTAATGAAAGTGAAGGACCCACGACAATCACTGACCGCCCTGAATAATCAACCCGTTTACCAAGCAAAGTCTCGCGAACTCTTCCTTCTTTGCCTTCAATTACATCTGAAAGAGACTTGTAAACTCTATTATGATCATCCCTCATCGGTTGTCCGCAGATTCCATTATCAAGAAGTGCATCCACGGCTTCTTGCAGCAATTTTTCCTGAGATATTATTAATTCTTCTGGCGTAGCTATACTTGTTGTTAATAGATCTGTAAGAGTATTATTCCGATAGATAATTCTTCTATAGATTTCATTAATATCCGAGGTCACT